ATTTCATTTCCGGTATTCTATGGTTCCTTTCCGCGTCAATTGCCAATTCCTGGTCATTGAGATTCACGGATAATTCAGATTAATATTTAGGGATAGATCTTACCTCTCTTTTTATTCCCTAAAACAAATTGAAATGATTGAAGTTTTCCTATTTGGAATCGTCTTAGGTCTAATTCCTATTACTTTAACAGGATTATTTGTAACTGCATATTTACAATACAGACGCGGTGATCAGTTGGACCTTTGATTGAGTAACTTTTATTTTTTTAATTTGACCTCCTACAAGGAGGAGGTCAAATTAAAGTTGCAATTCAACTTTGTTTTAGTTTTGTGAAGTTATTTCATTATAATTCGACATAACATAAACGGAATCACGCTCTGTAGGATTTGAACCTACGACATCGGGTTTTGGAGACCCGCGTTCTACCGAACTGAACTAAGAGCGTTTTCTTATATCCCATAAGATTAGATTCGATATGTAAAGAAAATATTTTTTGACCCTTGGGGGGGTCTTGTGTACATATAGTATGCAAAAATTATGTCCAATTTTACCCGATCTTACTCAATGAATCTCTTGTAACTGTCCATAGGAGAAAGAATAGTAGGGATGGCAGGATTTGAACCCGCGACATTTTGTACCCAAAACAAACGCGCTACCAAGCTGCGCTACATCCCTTTTTAAGATTGTTGTACAGTGTCATTGTACAAAATCCATGTCTTGTTTTCTACATCGTTCGTTTTTCACCTATTTTTCCTCTACCTTACTACCTATATAATATATATATTAGGTAGAATTATTAGGTAGAATTAGGTATAATGTTCTTGTCATTTTTTTTTTTTTTTAGTTTCATATAATCATATGTTTAATCTAATTTTTTTATTATTTATAATTATATTATAATTATATTAATTTCTAATTATATAATTATATAAATTATATATATTATTCTAATTATATAATTATATAAATTATATATATAAATTATATATTCATATTCAAAAATAAATATGAAAATTAAAATATTAAAATAAAATAAAAAAATAATTAATATTAAAATTAAATAATTAAAATATTGAAAATCGAAAAATCTATTATTATTATAATATATTATTATTATATTATATTAATATTATAAAATAAATTAATATTATAATATTTAATATTAAATTATAATTATAATAATATTTACTATAACGTAATTAACTTAATATAACTAATATCTAACTAATATAACATAAAAACATAAACATATATATTATTAACATATCAACAATATATAATATATAACATAACATATATATTATTAACATATAACATATATATAATATAATAATAATATATAATTATATAAATAGAAATTATATTTATATAAATTTATATAAATATATATAAATATATAATTAATAATAATATATATAATATAATATAAATTATAAATATATATAAATATATAATATAAATATATAATATAATATAAATATATAATATAAATATAATAATATAATGATATAATGATTAATAATAATATAATGATTAATAATAAAGAATAAAGAAAAAAATTTAAAATAAATAAATATCAAAGAAGAAGGAGGATTTAAAATGCGAGATATAAAAACATATCTCTCCACGGCACCTGTGCTAACCACTCTATGGTTTGGGTCTTTAGCGGGTCTATTGATAGAAATTAATCGTTTATTTCCAGATGCCTTGTCATTCCCCTTTTTTTAATTCTAATTGAATTCTTGTCTTGTATTGATATGTGAAGAAATGAAGAAGATTTGAGATACCATTCCACGTAACATGGCTTCAATTTAGATCCCCTTTTCTTTAGGATAGGAAAAAAAAGTGTATCGAACCTCAGTCAAAATACAGTGAATCTACGATATAATTTGGGATAAAAGAAATAGAAATGTGGATTAGGAATTAGGATAGGAAAGGAATAATTCCTAGTTAGAAAAAATTGTATTACTTAATTATTACTATATTTAATATTCTTATATTAATATTAATGAACTTCTATTAATGAATATGACTCTCTTTCTTTATTGTTTTAGATTATAGTACTTCGAAGTCATTCGACTTCTAATAATAATAATATTTTTAAATTCCATCTCTAGTTAGTAAATATATATTTTTTATTTTATTTTGTTTTTGGTTCGGATCAAAAACAAAAATGAGGAGAGTTAAAAAGTGAAGTCGATCCAAAATGAAAAGGAGGTCCATGGCCAAGGGTAAAGATATCAGAATTATAGTGATTTTGGAATGTATCAGTTGTGTTCGAAAGGGTGTCAATAAAGAATCGCCGGGCTTTTCTAGATATATTACTCAAAAGAATCGACACAATACACCCAATCGATTAGAATTGAGAAAATTTTGTCGCTATTGTCAAAAATATATGATTCATGGGGAAATAAAGAAATAGATGTAACAGAATGCATGTGTGATTTTTCCAAGGAGCGGGAAGAGTAAGAACTTGACATCTTCACATAGATAATACAAACCAAATCCTATTTTGGTCGGATCTTAAATGAATAAAAAAAAGTAGAATTGTATTTTCTAGATTATTTTATTTATTTTATATTTATATTCTAATTATTATAATTATTATATAATATTTCATTATTCTAATTATTTAATTATTATTATTATTATATTTAATTATTATTATATATTATAATTATAAATTATATTAAATTATATATTTATATATATTTATATATTAAGAATATTATATAATTATATATAATTATATATAAGATATATAAGATATAAGTATAAGAAATAAACAAACAAGGAATAAGCAAACCATGGATAAATACAAACAACCTTTTCGTAAATACAAGCGATCTTTTCGTAGGCGTTTACCCCCAATTGGATCGGGGGATCGAATCGATTATAGAAACATAAGTTTAATTAGTCGATTTATTAGTGAACAAGGAAAAATCTTATCTAGACGGATGAATAGGTTGACCTTGAAACAACAACGATTAATTACTATTGCTATAAAACAAGCTCGTATTTTATCTTCGTTACCTTTTCGTAATAATGAGAAACAATTGGAGAGAGGGGAGTCGATCCCTAGAACTACAGGTCCTAGAACCAAAAATAAATAGACATACTCCTCAAAACTCCAATAGGAACTCAAGCTCAGATTAATGTTTTGCTCGAAAAACCTAGAATCCCGAGTTGATTCTTGTGTTATAAAATGTTCTAAAAAAGGAAAAATGGGTAATAAATTTTTTTTTGAAAGATGCTCGTTTATTTCAAATCTTAATTTCTTTTTCTTCTATCTTCCCGGAGAATGGACTCCGGGAAATTCTGTTTCAATCATTCTTGTTTCCTGTATAGTATATTCTTATATTCTATTAAGATTCTTTTATTCCTTTATTTGTATTTGATTGATTAATGATTTTATTTGAAATCATATCAAAACAAATCTTATTTGATAGGACTATTTGCACAAGTATTTTACGATTCAGAAGCAATTGTTTCTTGTACAGATTGTGTATGAATCTACTATAACTATAGGATACCATATCCTCACGAGTTACTGCATTTATCCGAGTGATCCACAAACGACGAAAATCTCTCTTTTTCCTGCTCCTATCTCGATGAGAGGAACCCAAAGCTCTCATTCTTTGTTGAGTACTCGTTCGAGTAAGTCTTGAATGAGCCCCTATAAAGGTTGAGACAAATAAACCAATTTTTTTTCGACGTCTTCGAGCTGTATATCCCCGTTTAACTCTGGTCATTAAATCAAATGAAACTTTCTTGAATAACTAATGTATTTATCTTCTTTCAGTCATACTTTTCCTCCGGTCGATTAATAACAAAACGGATTTTTCCGATATATAAAATATAAATTCCAATGGCTTTTGCTACTATGACCTTCCCGACCACAATTTTTACTTCCGGGTATCTTGCCTGGAAATAAGAAATTCTACTGCTGCTAAATAGTGGGTTTCCTCGTTTCTATGGCAACTTTTTAAACGGTGAGGTCCTCTCTATACACCGGAGCCTCTTCTTTCATTTCATCGAATTTTATTGTGAACTTGTATAGTTCACACTCTTTGGCTCTACCCCATCCTTTTTTCAATTAGAATTATTTTTTTTTCTAATTATAATTAGAAAGTAATAGTCCTTTTCACAAAAAAGCTATCCATACAGTGACGGCATTTAATTCTGTAAAGTGAAAGTTGGCTAGGTAGCTGACCCTGTTAGTCCGTTTTTTTTTCAAGAATAAGAATAGGAGCATAACCCTTTTGCTTCTTATAAGACTATTTCCTCCGCTTAATGGATAACTATTTGCTACCAATGGAGAATTGCTTCTCATCTAAAACGGAGTGATTGGATTTGCACCAATAGAAACCATAAATTACATTACATAATATAATAGGTAAATGATAGATCCTCATTTTTAGATAGTTATTTAGATAGTAAATTAAATGGCGGTCTTTCACTCTATCTATCCTATTCATTGGTAGTGTTCATTGATACTGGAAAAATTTTTTTCATTTCTTCAAACTCATGATCTGAACTGAACGAGTCGCACATACACCCTAGTACATGTTCCTCGACGCTGAGGACATCCTCGAAGAGCGGGGGATTTCGTGACATTTCTTATTGGCTGTCTTGCGTTTCTAATAAGTTGTTTAATGGTTGGCATGTCGTGTCTATATAATCTCATTCTAGATAGAATAGAGTGGGTTGGCTTAGATCGATCTTAACCTGATGGTTGATGATTATGAAAGATTTCTATTCACTATCAAATCACGGAAAATTCTAATTTTGAAATGGAATTCTATATTTATATATTTATATAAATATAAAATCTCCAGTATTCTCATCTTCGACCGCTACAAGATCAACGATGCCATGAGCTTGGGCTTCTGTTGCTGACATAAAAACATCCCTTTCCATGTCTTCGGATATAACCCATAAAGGGTTGTACGTTCTTTGTACATAAACTTTTGTGAGGTTTTCGCGAATCTTCAACAGTTCTTCTGCTTCCAGGATAAATTCCCCTGCTTGTGCCTCATAAAAAGAACTAGCAGGTTGGTGAATCATAACCCTGATGATATTGATATAACATCATGAACGATTCTTCTATGCGTATCTCGCACGATTTGATTAAAGTAAGGGGGAATCAAAATAACAAGAAGAAATTAAACAACCGTACGGGCATATTTTGTACATTGCATACGGCTCTGTAATGGAATTTCTTTTTTCTTCCTTTCCTTTTGCAATAGAATTTCTTCTATCGAAAAGAAGAAATAGAACTCATATGATCCAAATGTTTAGATGATCCATTTACCACCCTTCCTTTCGTAGTAGTAAAGAAAAATACTATGATGGTTCTGTTGCTTTATTTTACTTTATTATATATTTATTATATTTATATTATTTATTATATATTTATTATCTATTTTATATAATATAATATATAATTTTAGAATTTATCTATATAATTTATCTATTTATCTTGTCTGTGGTTTAGCAATCCCAAAGTTTCTTTTTGATACGATCCAAGAAGGATAAAATCAATTTTTCCATTTTTTTTTACTCTTTCTCTGATAACATAAAGATAAGAAAGAGACTTCTGGTGTGGAAGAAAAATGGTTTGTGACGCTGAAATTAACTCTTGACACATAAGATCAAGATCCAATTGGTAATAACCCTTCTTTTTCATACTATTATCTCAATACAAAATCTCATGTTAGGAAAAAACAATAATGGTTTGCTCATATCGAACTCGAAGTGCCATGCTATTATTACTTATTCTTTTTTTTTTTTTTTTTTATTATTATTTGATTCATATTCGATAGAGCGAAGGCATAGTCTTCTTTTTTTTTTATAAAAAAACTCATTGGCGCCAAGCGTGAGGGAATGCTAAACGTTTGGTAATTTCTCCTCCGACCAAAATGAAAGATCCCATTGAAGCTGCTAATCCCATGCATATTGTATGTACATCGGGTACCACAAATTGCATAGTGTCATAAATGGCTATTCCTGGTATTACCCATCCGCCTGGAGAGTTTATAAACAAATAAAGATCCCTAGTAGCATCTTCTATGCTGAGATATACCATGAGACCAGCAAGTTGATTCGAGATCTCGCTATCAACCTCTTGGCCTAAAAAAAGTAGTCTTTCTCGATGAAGTCGGTTGATTAGGGCAAAATTGTATCCCTGTGTAACCGTACGTGCACCTTTGGATGCATACGGTTCAAAAGAGAAAAAAATCAATGTGTCGATTCCAGTCTTATTTCTTTTTTTTTCTAACTGTTTTTCTAATGAAGCGTTTTGCTTTTCTTCCATTTTTTTTTTTTTTTTTAACATGAGTTTTGGCCTCCTTCCCGTTCCCTATATTCTATAATGTATAAAAAGTAAAAAAAAAAAAAAAAAAAGAATTTTCGTAACTTATTGAACTAACTTCTCATTGATGTATTGTTTCATAAAAATTCAAATCACGATGTAATTTTCTTGTTCCTGAATGGGTCCTTTCAATTATTTTAGGTTTTTGTTCTACTCCGGGGGAATATTTGCCCGAATTATATTTGCACATATAGGGCAAATGATTTCAGTACTGCTTATTTTTTTTTTTTCAATTCGTTTCATACCTTTACCCAAACGATTCCATGTATTCATCATAGTACTTGTTAGACAGTTTGAGATTATACCTTTTGAGATTATCTCTATAGTAAGGCTAAGAATAGCCTATGATACAAGTGGTAATTATATCGTGTAATCGTATCGTATAGATCATATAGTATTATATATTATATATAATAATTATATTTTATATTATATATTTATTATATATTATATATTATATTATTATATTTATATTTAAAATATTATATTTATATTTAAATATATTTATATTTAAAATTAAAATATTTTAATTTAATATTACTACATTTACATCAATATTTATATTACTACAATTACACTCCCATTCTAGTACTTTACTCTTACCATTCCCAATTTGGTATTCTATGAGCGGAGCCTGTATACTTTAATTTTCTCAGTCCAAGTAAACCATCAATTAGAATAATTGATAATATTGATCCCCAATAGGAATTGATCTAATTGTGCTTCACGCTCCGAATTTTTGATGGTTCAATCAATACAATATTGAATTGAATATATATCTATTGGATTGGGCGAAACAGAGAATACTCGATCGGGGGAGGTAACGGGGAAATCCCATATGACCAATATGTCTAACAAGTCGCACTATAAGTCAACCCAAACAGCATCTTCCTCTCCAGGACTCCGAAAAGGCACTTTTGGAACACCAACGGGCATTAAAATAAAGAAAAAATGAAGTACTATACTTTACTTTAATATGGAAACGTAACAAAACAATGGCTTTATTGTTTTCATCATTTTTTATCTTTATTTCTTAAATTAAGAAAAAATTATTAATTATTAAAATTAATAATTACATTACATATAATTTATATTTTATATTTATTATATTTAATTTATTATATTA